GATTAAACCCAGGTATTGTAGACATTCCCTCATTTCCATCCCCGAGCATTTTTTTTTTTAATTTCCCATTTATCGAAAAATCCCATTTCTCATTCTTTATCGAATCATATTCATATGATTCGATCTAGCAATAATGGAATTTATATTCTGTTTACTAAATCACATGAAATTTTACCCAACTCCATATATATATGTAATGTATGAAATACGTAGGAACGGAGGAATAAAGATTATTCTCAAATTGGAATTTATAACAGAAAGATACAAATGGAAAAGAATTGATAAATGCCACTTAGACTCATGGAGTTTTGTATAGAATATCAAAAAAAGTAATTCAATTTCTACCATTATTATGATATTACATATTCCAATCCGATTGGATACCAGAAAAATAAATGTATTCATGATTTGATCTGTTTGCAAAGATAAAGACATAATAATCAGAAACAATAAATATAAAGTTGATTTTTCTAGCACTTGGCTTTTTCGTGTATTCCATTGTTCAAAAAATGATTCGCAGAGAAGAGAAATCTTTTTACCTATTCTATTTTTTTCGTAGAATTTTTAGAATATCATTGAAGTGCGTAAGAAAGCTTGTATTTCTTTTTTTTATTAAAATAAAATGTGCAGATATATACGTCTCTCTTTCTTCCTTTATTGCATTACAGTTCTATTCGGGACAGCACATGCCGTGCTCTATCAAAAATTCTATTTTCTCTTCAATCTATTCAATGCAAAATTGAAGCACGATAATTTCTTGATAATTTCCGATAGGTATCCTATACAGATAAAATACCCCATTAGATAGCTATAGTTATATACCAACTTATGCTCTTGGGTTTACATATACTCATAATTGCTGTTATAATTGAAATTGAGAAGGATTTTTTCATTTTTATTGAAAATTGAAAAAAAAATCAATACTGATTAGTTATATATCCATTTGGATTTTCTTATATCATTAGGGAAAGACAATTTGAAATTCAAATCCAAGAATGGTTCATAAATTTACAGTCAATAGTTAATGGTTCCAATTTGTCCTGAATTTTGGCTTTTGTGACTGAAAATCCACATTTTGTTTTTTCAATAGAAGGGAAGATTTTCATCTAGTTTGTATCGTTTTGGCGGCATGGCCGAGCGGTAAGGCGGGGGACTGCAAATCCTTTTTCCCCAGTTCAAATCCGGGTGTCGCCTGATCAACAAAAGACTCCAAATCCCCTATTCTTTTTTGTTTTGCTGATATAACTCGCCTAATTTTCCCCAGCAAAAGCAAGCGTGGGAAAAAGACTCTTGATACTTTTTTGATTCTAAACCTATGGAGGTTCTCTAAAGTGTTGTAAATTCTTGCGTCTAGGATTCAAGGAAAGCTTAGAGTAGTGGAAAGTGGAAGGGAATCGGTAAATCCTGATATGATAGCCTTTCCACTACTAATGTAGGATCTACTGACTGAGTCTTGAATTAGATTGGATAGCCAGAGGGGGAATCTAATTAATAGTTGTGTAAAGGACGGAAGAAACTTTGTATACAGACTCATGAGAGTCTCGGAGTGCTCAGGCATTCAATCAATATTAGATTAGATGGATAATTGACTTTTACTTAATGAAGGGCAACAAAAAAAAGGGCAAAAGAATAAGTCTTATTATTTCTACATGTTAATAACATTCCTTTGATACTTCCAAAAGTCTTACTACGTACGTAGTTTGCTTGTGCTTAATCTTTACCGATTCCACTATAAATCATATAAGAACTTGTTATAAGCGGATTTTTTGGAGTATTTCATCAATAGTGTTGGGTCAGAATCACTTTTTTTTTTGACTCTGCACCAGTGATTTCACTATTATTAGTGAACAATAATGGAATAATTTCTTCATATTCATAGAAATAGGGGACATAATTCACATGGATATAGTAAGTCTCGCTTGGGCTGCTTTAATGGTAGTCTTTACATTTTCCCTTTCACTCGTAGTATGGGGAAGAAGTGGACTCTAGAGGTACTACTAATTGAGTTAAGGAATCAAACTGTATCAATTGTTTTCTAGATTGTTCTGCAAAGCCTTTTTTACTATTAAATTTAATTCATTTTTTTTAATGAATTAAATTTAAAAATGAAAAAAAAAATGTTTTCGTTTCTAAATTCTATTCTATTGGATTCTAGTGGAGTAATGTATTCTATGAATAATATATATGAATATTACCTTTTCTTTTCAATCAAAATCAAATAAATATTTCAATAATTCCCATGTTCATATTTCGAAAGTACGTAAAAGGGATTTCGAAAGCACGTAAAAGGGATACGGATGGTAGGATTCGATGAACCGGCTCTTACCAGAGTGATATATGGACAATGAGGGGCAACGGACCCCTTTTTATTTTACTTTTTATTTATTTGTTTTTATTCCCCTCTTTACTGTTCAAACAAAGATAAAAAAGTGGTTCTTGTATTCAAAAAAAAAAAGATCTTACCTTGGTTGAGTCACATATTGCGCACTTACTACTTGTTTTATTAGTTTAGAAATGTGATTTATGCTATGTTTTATTGACTCATTTTATATTTTTATATCAGGGCTCAAAGGTTAAAGCGGGGTACCCCTTTTCCAAATCCGAAGAAGTTACCATCGAACTCCTTGGATTTGGATCATCTGTCAACTGCTCAATCAATTAGAATGCTAAAATTAAATTACTTGATTTTATTTATTATTAAAATATGCGATATCTCGGCCATTGGCCATTAATTTGATTCTTTTGATAGATGCCGGGATTCATATTGAAAACAATTAGAAATTTAGGAATTAGAAAATCATAAGAGTACGACTTGCCTTTCGATTATTTCAGATTGATTGGAATCAACCCAAAGCAAATCAAATAGATCAAGCAAAGAAATGAAATTGAAATACTATGTACATTACATATAATATTTAATTGATATCGCCATCTATGAAAATAAAGATACATAATCTATGAAGATAGATATTGTAGCTTGCTCTATATTAAGATATTAAACTTGTATCTTTATACATTAAAACTTTATACATTACACTAACAATAATAGATAGTATGATAGAAAGAAATAGATGAATCTTTCTTTCTACCATACTATCTGGCCTCATAGAAGACTGCGGATTCTAGTTTCATTTAAGACGCGAAATTGAAATCCTTTTTGTCATTGATAGTCAAGTTTCATTCAAATTAATCACTTTGACTGACCGTTTTTACGTAAATTATAAGTAAAAAAGCAGTAGGAACGAGAATGAAGAGTGCAGTAGCAATAAATGCGAGAATATTTACTTCCATAATTTCATCCTTTCGTTTTTTTTGCTTCGCAATACCTCGGGATTTAATCCCATAGAGATGATAAATCTTTCGCTTGAAAATTCAATGGGATGAATTATATTTCGATGATATCGAATTGGATCAATATCATGAATAACAATATCTGAGCTATCAAATCGATTCATCGTCGAGAATTGAATAGTATAACATAGGAAGATCTTTTATCCACACCGAATAAAAACAAATGGATTCCTGATCCAATCAAAAGAATTCCTTTGCCTTATTTATCATTTAATATTCTTTTATACTCTTTCTTTTCTATAACCTACCGCCTTCCTTGTACAATCATCTGATGAAGTATCATCTGACTGCTTTTCCACTTCCATTGTTTCCAAGTTTATAAATAAAGCCAAACAAATAATAGAAACGAAATAGAAAAAAGGGAAAAAGTTCAATTCTAAATTCCTTTTTTTTAATGATCTAATTTTCTTGGAAAACAAAGAAAGGAAGTGTGATAAAGACGAGTCCCAGTATAAAAAATAAAAAAGATCTAATATTCCATCAAATTCACTATTTTATTTAGAGTTTGCTCTTTCTTCGACATCGACAGTAATCTTAAAAAAAAGCTTATTCATTCCCTCTCTAAGTCTAAGAGAGGCGAGACTTATTTAATCTTTATTTTTTTAATTTAATATTCTCTTTCCTTGAATTAGAAATAAAATATGTTAAATTCATTTTGTATCGTACAAGAAATAAAGTCCATTTGTATATGTGCTCCCGTAAAACACATAGTACTCCATTCTATTACATACACGGATGTGGAGCAATCGAAAAAAGCGGAGACCCGTCTATTGGAGTCTTGAATATGATGGATGCTATCAATAATTGTACCAATTCACATATGTCTCTCTGCCATTACTTCAATCAGCACCGATTGAAGTAATGGCAATTCCCATATTTGTTTGATGAGAAATGAAAAAAGAAAAAAAAGCAAAACAAAAAAAAACAAAGATACTATTGGAAATGAAATTATGCCATTTGTATCCCTTTTCTGTGAAAAGGGATAGTTGATGTATTTTTTTTTGATCCGTCGGGACTGACGGGGCTCGAACCCGCAGCTTCCGCCTTGACAGGGCGGTGCTCTGACCAATTGAACTACAATCCCAGGGAAATAAAGTGGACAGCATACATATTCTTATGATTTTGATTTTATTTAAACCGTTTCTATTTAGATTTTAGATTTGAATCGCCATGTTGTAACAAACAGAGGCGCGAGTGATATATTGATATCCACACGTATATGCACTTTAGTGAGAGCAACACAGATTACTGGTAATCCTTTCGTTATTGCCAAATCGATTGATAATCAATTTTTCAATAAAAAAAAAGACTCTTTTTTCTTTACTTTACTCTTTTCATTAAACTTTATACTTAATGATCCTGATATTAATCTAGATCGTTAGCAAGATCAGAATTTATGTGAACAAAAAAAATAAATAGAGCAAATAAAAAAGAAATAGAAATAAAAGTAGGGATATATCAGAAAATTTTACTTTTTTGATTCTTCCCTATCTGACAGGCATTTATGGAAAACAAAATGGGTTATATCATTTCATGGTGGACAGCGAATTATTGGGCCGAGCTGGATTTGAACCAGCGTAGACATATTGCCAACGAATTTACAGTCCGTCCCCATTAACCGCTCGGGCATCGACCCAGGAAGAATCAAT